TTAATTATTTAAAATAAATATTTCAATCAGTTAAAGTATTCTGTAGCTATATATTGCTAAATACATTGATAAATACTTTAATCGTTAAAAATAAATATTAGTCATAGAATTGCTAAATACATTGATAAATACTTTAATCGTTAAAAATAAATATTAGTCATAAAAATAAATATTTCAATCAGTTAAAGTATTCTGTAGCTATATATTGATAAATACGTTGATAAATACTTTAATCGTTAAAAATAAATATTAGTCATAAAAATAAATATTTCAATCAGTTAAAGTATTCTGTAGCTATATATTGATAAATACTTTAATCGTTAAAAATAAATATTAGTCATAAAAATAAATCATTAATTAAAACAAATACATGTGGGGGGCATATATTTATTAAAAATAATAAAATAAAATTTTATTGATGGGGGATCATTTTCATTCTTTACCCTCTATTAGTCATAAAAATAAATATTTGGTCAATAATTTTTATTATTAATTAATAATTTGTTAATTTAATTATAAAATAAAATTTTATTGATGGGGGACCATTTTCATTCTTTACCCTCTATTATTCATGTAATTTCATTTAGGTTAAATAATTTTTATGGTAAATTATAATTTATCCAAGAATAATTTAATGAGTGTTTTTACAGTTAGAATTTAAAAATTAATGAGTCTTTTTGGTAAGCACCTCTTTAGAGGGTCTAAAGAGAATGTGATCCCTGCTCGTAAAATTTTATGTTTATAAAGATTACTTTCTGTTATAAAGCGTGAAATTTAATAATCTGGGGGAGAATTAATGACCTCACGTAGATTATATGCAGGGGGGGACCGTCGGGCCCTATCGGCTGGGGGGATGAGAGATGGAACTATTTTAGTCTAGTGGAAGGATACATCCATAGTAACTATGTCTGTTCAGAGAACTTGATAACTTATATATATTTAATAAATAAATTACTTAAATATAAGGGGAGAGCAGTTAATGATTTATAGCGAGGCACTGTCCGAGCCAGGAACTGGTGAGTACATGTATGTGACAAGCTTATGGGATCATAACACTGATGTAACTGATATATGTTGGATACCAACTATTGAAATATTTGCATGTCCGTCCGACCGGACCGGAGTCTGGGGAGGTCTGGGAGTGGAGCGTAGCGGGGGGGTACCCTTATGTGGTCCACCCCTGGAAAAAATTAAGTTAGATATTTTATTATAGTATGAAATAATGGCTTAAAATTGATCCTTACATACAGTTTTTTGAGGTTTTAGTTGAAATCTTAATGATTCCAAAATCTTATATTGTAGTATTTCATATTTTTAATTTCTGTTTTCAGAGATAAAGTCTTTTTGTCATGTTTGACTAGCGAAAATTGTGCCAGCAGCTGCGGTTATACAATTAGTCAAGGGTCATTATTATGGGGATTTATTTATTTGTTAAAATTTGTTGGTTAAATTTCATATAGTTTTGGAGTGAAATCTAAATTTGTGATTGGTAACTTGGTTTTATTAAATGATTATATAAGAAATTTATTTGTAAAGACTAGGATTAGATACCCTATTATTATAAGTTTAAATTAAAAATTCTCTAGTATTAATAGTTAAGATCTTTAAATTAAAATAATTTGACGGTAACTTAATCTGTTCAGAGGAACCTGTTCTGTAATTGATAATCCACGATAAATTTTACTTTAATTATATTATTTGTATATCTCTGTTTATTGAGTGTTTTATTAGAAATATTCTCTTGAATTTTATTTAAAACATATATCAGGTCAAGGTGCAGTTATATTAAAGTTTGAAATGGGTTACATTTAATTTTAATATTGGATTAATTATTTGTTGTATAAACTTTTATGAAATTGGATTTGATTGTAATAATTATTATATTTTAATTATGATATTTGTTCTAAGTTGAGTACATATCGCCCGTCACTCTCATTATTAAGATGAGATAAGTCGTAACAAAGTAGGCCTATCGGAAGGTGGGCCTGGATTTATACAGGCTATTCTAGGTAAAATCTGTTATTTACATTAATGGTTTATTTGTGCAATTCAAATTGGCTTGAAATAGTATTTATTAAATATATATTTTAATTATATTACTTTTTTTAGAAATAACTTTTTTAATAGTATATTTTATAGAAATTAATTGTTTTATTGATAGTTTATTTTACTGTAAAGGTTAAGATTAATTATATTATAAGTAGTTTTAGTTTATTGTACCTTTTGCATCAGGGTTTATTAATTTAAATTTTATTATAATAAATTTTCCCGAATTTAAAAGAGATACTTTATATTTGTGTTTTATTGTGATAAAAATATTAAAAAAATTAAGGTAGGGGAGATATTCTATTCATTTTTAATGTTATCTGGTTTTTTAATAATTGAATTTAATTCAGGTTTAGGTTAGGATAATATTTAATTATATTAATTTTATTTCCACTAGACTAAAATAGTTAGGGATAAGCTTAGCTATTATTTTATAATTTATATTGTGATTAATTTATATAGGTTTAGAAACATCCATTTATATTTCGTAACAGTTATAATTAATTTATTTATTTATTTATTAATAAATTTAATTTATTATTAAAATTTTTGATTTAATAAGTTATTTAAAGTAATAATGATAAAATTAGTAATTTATAAAATTAATGTATAGGAACTCGGCAATATTTATGTTTGCCTGTTTATCAAAAACATGTCTTGAATGTTATATATTTCAAGTCTGACCTGCTCAATGATTTATTTATTAAATAGCCGCAGTATTTTGACTGTGCGAAGGTAGCATAATCATTTGCCTTTTAATTGAAGGCTTGTATGAATGGTTTGACAAAATGTAATCTTTCTTTACATTATATTATTGAATTTAATTTTTAAGTTAAAAAGCTTAAATTTATTTAGTAGGACGAGAAGACCCTATAGAATTTTATTTATTTATTATTATTATATTATTTGTATAATTTGATATTTTAATATTGAGTAAATTTTATTGGGGCGATAGGGAAATTTTATTAACTTTCTTTTAATATTATTTATTAATTTGTATATTAATGATCCTATTTATGGATAATAAGATTAAATTACCTTAGGGATAACAGCGTAATTCCTTTTGAGAGTTCATATTGGTGAAGGAGTTTGCGACCTCGATGTTGGATTAAAATAAGTATAGGGTGCAGTAGCTCTATTACTAGGTCTGTTCGACCTTTAAATTTTTACATGATCTGAGTTCAGATCGGCGTGAGCCAGATTGGTTTCTATCCTCTATATTTTAATTTCACTTTAGTACGAAAGGACCAAGTGTTAATTTAGATTAAATTTTATTAATTGATTAATTATTAAACTATTTTGGCAGATTAGTGCGATAAATTTAGAATTTATTAATGTAATTTTTATTACAGATAGTAATGTGTTTAATTTCTTATTTAGTAATTATTTTATGTATATTGGTTTCTGTTGGTTTTGTGACTTTATTAGAACGTAAGGTTTTGGGCTATATTCAGTTACGAAAAGGCCCTAATAAAGTTGGGTTAGTTGGTCTTCTTCAGCCTTTTTCTGATGGTATTAAGTTATTTTTTAAGGAGCAAATATTTCCTTATAAATCTAATTTTATCATTTATTATATTTCACCTATTTTCATGTTAATATTATCTTTTTCTTTATGATGTTTATATCCAATATTGATGAATTTATATAACTTTAAATATGGTATTTTATTTTTTATATGTTGTACAGGTATAGGTGTTTATGGTCTTATATTAAGAGGGTGGTCTAGAAGTTCCAATTATGCTCTTTTAGGTAGTCTTCGTAGAGTAGCTCAAACTATTTCTTATGAAGTAAGTATAGCAATAATTATTTTATGTTTAGTTATTTTTGTTTTTAGCTTTAATTTATTAAATTTTATATATTATCAGATATATTCTTGATTTATTTTTTTATCCTTCCCTTTGTTTTTTTGTTGATTATCTTCTTGTTTAGCTGAAACTAATCGAGCTCCTTTTGATTTTTCTGAAGGTGAAAGAGAATTAGTAAGTGGTTTTAATATTGAGTATAGAGGAGGGGGTTTTGCTTTTATTTTTTTATCCGAATATATAAATATTATTTTTATAAGTATATTAACAGTAATTATATTTCTTGGTTGTGATTTATTTTCTTTAATGTTTTATTTAAAGACTGTTATTATCATTTTTTGATTTATTTGAGTTCGTGGAACTCTTCCACGTTTTCGTTATGATAAATTAATATACTTAACATGGAAAATGTTTTTACCTTTAGCTTTAAATTATTTTGTATTTTATTTAGGATTATTAAGTTTATTCATATTAGGTGATTATTCTATTATAGGCTAGAGATAGACCTTAATTAATTATATTTAAGTAAGTTTTAGGGGGTTATATTTCACTTTTATAAGTGGTCAATAGATTTGCAACTAATATTTATTATAAATAGTTCCATCTCTCATCCCCAATATTGATATATATATATCATTGGAGTAGGTGGGTTATAAGTTAGTGATGGAATTTAACCATCCTTTTGTACTTTCAAAGTACAAGTTTATCTAAAACTTACTAACTATTTAATAGTTCCATCTCTCATCTTTAGTACTAAAGGGTTAATAAGGAAGTAGGAGAAATATAGTAATGTTAGTATTTGTCCTGTAAAAATGTAAGGTTCTTCTGCAGGCCGGGCTCCAATTCATGTTAACATGATTGTTGTGGCTACAAAAGATCAAAATAACACTTTATTTAGTGGGTATATTCTATTTCCTTGAAATTTTCTAATATTAACGATTGGCATAATTATAATAATGATAATAGAGGCTAATATTGCAATAACTCCTCCTAATTTATTAGGAATTGATCGTAGAATTGCATATGCAAATAAAAAATATCATTCTGGTTGAATGTGAACAGGGGTTACTAATGGATTAGCGGGTGTAAAGTTTTCAGGATCTCCTAATAATAAAGGTTCTAATATCACTAGAACAGTTAATATTCTTAATGCTACTATGAATCCTATAATATCCTTAATAGAAAAATAAGGATGAAATGGTACTTTATCAAAATTTCTATTTAATCCTAAAGGATTATTTCTTCCAGTCTGGTGTAAGAATAATAAATGAATTATTACTATAGCTGAAATAATAAAAGGTAATAGGAAGTGTAAGGTAAAGAATCGTGTTAATGTAGCATTATCCACTGAAAATCCCCCTCATAATCATTTTACTAAGTCATTACCTAAATAAGGCACTGCTGATAATAAGTTAGTAATAACTGTGGCTCCTCATAAGGATATTTGCCCTCAAGGTAAAACATACCCTAAGAATGCTGTTCCTATAGTTAATAGTAATAATAGCACTCCTGTGGTTCATGTTACTATTAACTTATAAGAACCATAATACATACCACGACCTACATGTAGATAGAGACAAATAAAGAATATTGACGCTCCATTTGCATGTGTATACCGTATTATTCATCCATTATTAACATCTCGACAAATATGGATTACTCTGTTAAAGGCTAACTCAATATTAGCTGTATAATGTATTGCTAGAAATACTCCTGTAATAATTTGAATTATTAAACATATACCTAGTAAAGAGCCAAAATTTCATCATGTAGATAATGATGAAGGAGAAGGGAGATCAACTAATGAGCTATTAATAATTTTAAATAATGGGTGTGTTTTTCGTATTGGTTTATTCATAAGTTTTTATTCGAAGAGGGCCTTCTTGGGAACTAGCAATAAAAGAAACAACAATTATTGTAATAAGTAAATAAATTATTATTCCAATTGTAATATAAGCTGATAAAGAATTATACAATTTTGTCAGTGTTATGATCCCATAAGCTTGTCAATTATCATGCTCTGGGGTATAAATGTTAATTAATAGAAATGATATAATAATTATAATAAATATTATAATAAAAGTTCTAATTGAGGATCTAAATTTTTTATTAGATGCCACACTAGATATATAAATAAATAATACTAGGGCTCCTCTTAATATAATAATTATAATGATATAAGAAAAGAAAAAATTATTAATTATAATTCCTGAGATTAAGGCAATAATCATCGTTTGAATAATTAAAATAAATCCTATTCTTATGGGGTGACTTAGTCATAAAAATAGTAATGATATGGTAATTATAAAGGAATAAAGCATTGTTAACAATTAACAGTAAATAGTTTAAATAAAATATTAATTTTGGAGATTAATGATGAATATTATTCTTTACTGAAGTTTTAAAAGTATTTACTTATTTATGATTTACAAGATCATTGTTTTTATTTAAACTATTAAAACAAATGTTTATTTATATAATATGTATTCCTATGATTTGTGGGATAATTGCTTTTTGTTTATCCCGTAACCATTTATTGTTAACTCTATTAAGACTGGAATTTATAGTTCTGTCAATTTTTTATTTGATAATTATAATAATAATAGAGTTTGGGTATGAACTATATTTTTCTCTAATTTTTTTAGTATTCTCAGTTTGTGAGGGTGCTTTAGGGTTATCAGTTTTAGTAAAAATAGTTCGTAATCAGGGTAATGATTATTTGTTAAGAGCTTCAACATTAAGATGATAAAGTTTTTAATACTAAGTTTATTTATAACCCCAATAATCATTAACTGATGATTATTCATATTATGCTTTATACTATTAGTAGTATTATTCATAAGCTTGTCACATACATCCAGATACTTTTCCAATATTAGAGGATTGTTTGGATATGATTTAATTTCTTACAGTTTAATTACTTTAACTTATTTCATTATTTTTTTAATAGTAATGGCCAGCTATAAAATTTATATAACTAATATAATAGTTAAAGAATTCTTATTTATATTAGTATTATTAAATTTATTTTTAACCTTAACTTTTAGAGTGGATAATTTATTAATATTCTATATTGCCTTTGAATCATCCTTAATCCCCACCCTTTTTTTGATTTTAGGATGGGGATATCAACCTGAACGCTTGTTGGCAGGTTATTATTTGTTATTTTATACTCTGTTTGCTTCTTTACCCTTATTATTAGGTATTTTTTATATATATAAGTTATCAAGTTCTCTGAGATTCTGATTATTAGATGTAAATATAGGTATTTGACTTTATTTATCAATAATTATGGCTTTTTTATTTAAAATACCTATGTCATTTGTTCATTTTTGATTGCCTAAGGCTCATGTTGAAGCTCCTATTTCTGGTTCTATAATTTTAGCGGCTATCTTATTAAAGTTAGGAGGGTATGGTCTATTTCGAGTTTTTTTATTTATTTCTTTTTATTCCATGAATTATACTTTTTATATTGTTGGGGTTAGTTTATTTGGCTCTTTTATAATGGGCATATTATGCATGTGTCAATATGATATTAAATCATTGATTGCTTATTCTTCTGTATCTCATATAGGATTGGTAATTTGTGGTATTTTTATTTTTAATATTTATGGTTTAGTAGGTTCTTTGATTGTTATAGTTGGGCATGCTTTTTGTTCTTCAGGTTTATTCTGTTTAGCTAATATTGTATATGAGCGTAGTCATAGTCGTAGATTATTTATAAATAAGGGACTTTTAACATTTATACCTAATTTATCTATGTTTTGATTTTTATTATGTGCTAATAACATGTCTAGCCCTCCATCATTGAATCTTTTAGGGGAAATTTATCTTGTGAATAGAATTGTGTCTTGAAGATCTTATACTTTAATTTTTTTAATACTTATTTTATTTTTAAGTTGTTGTTATAGTATTTATTTATATTCTGTTGTTCAACATGGTTCTTTTTTTAAGGGTTTATTTGTTCATTCTACAATTAATCTACGTGAGTATATATTGATTATATTTCACTGGCTCCCTTTAAATGTTCTTGTAGTAAAGTTTGATACTTTTTCTTATTGTTTGTAAGATCTAAATAGTTTAAATAAGAATGACAGTTTGTGGTATTGTAGGTATAATATATTATTTTAGGTCCATTAATTATATACATAAGTATAACTTTTGATTTTTTCTGATTTTTTTAACAGGATTACTTTCATTTTCTTTAGGTATTTATTTACTAATTAATGATTTATGTTATTTTATAGATTGAGAGGTCATAAGCTTGAATTCTGTAAGAGTTATTATAACTTTTTTATTTGATTGAATATCTCTTATTTTTATAGGCTGTGTTTTATTTATTTCTTCTATAGTTATTTATTATAGAGGTTCTTATATAGAGAATGATTTATATATAACTCGATTTTTATATTTAGTGTTAATATTTATTTTATCAATATTATTGTTAATTATTAGCCCTAATTTAATTAGAATTTTATTAGGTTGAGATGGTCTTGGTTTAGTATCTTACTGTTTGGTAATTTATTTTCAGAACTATAAGTCATATAATGCTGGTATATTGACAGTTTTAACTAATCGTATTGGGGATGTTGCTATTTTAATTTCAATTGCTTGATTTATTAATTTTGGTAGCTGAAGTTATATTTATTATCTTTATTATAACTTAAATTGGTCTTATTGAATTTTATTATTAATAATTTTAGCTGCTTTCACTAAGAGTGCTCAAATTCCTTTTTCTGCTTGATTGCCTGCTGCAATAGCAGCTCCTACTCCTGTTTCAGCTTTAGTACATTCTTCCACTTTAGTTACTGCAGGTGTTTATTTATTAATTCGTTTTAGTGACTTTATTTTAGGTTATAATGTCTCTTTATTTTTATTAATTTCTGTTTTAACTATATTTATATCTGGTTTAGGTGCTAATTTTGAATATGATTTAAAGAAAATTATTGCTTTATCTACTTTGAGTCAGTTAGGACTAATAATGAGTTCATTATTTATAGGGTTTCCTATTTTGGCTTATTTTCATTTACTTTCTCATGCTTTTTTTAAGGCATTATTATTTTTATGTGCTGGTTTAATGATTCATTGTTTAGGGGATTCTCAGGATATTCGACATATGGGTAATGTAATCAACTTTATACCTTTTACTTGTTCCTGTTTTTGTATTTCTAATTTATCTTTATGTGGTATGCCTTTTATATCTGGATTTTATAGAAAAGATATAATTTTAGAGTCTTTATCCTTAAATTACTTTAACTTATTTATTTATTTAATTTATTTTATTTCAGTAGGATTAACTGCTTGTTACAGTTTTCGATTAATTTATTATTGTGTTAGAGGTGCTAGTGGTTTATTTTCTTTTCAGGGTCTTTTTGAGGACATGCAAATATTGTTATCTATAGTTTTTTTAACTTTAATAGCTATTATTTGTGGTAGTTTATTGTCTTGATTAATTTTACCTTTTCCGTCATTATATGTTTTTCCTATTGAATGTAAGTTATTAACTGTTTTACTTTTATTATTAGGAGGTTGACTTGGATATGAAACATCCTGTTTATCATCTGGTGAAGTTTTATGTGGCCATTTATTTACCTTTTCTATCATTTTTATAGGAAATATGTGATTTATGCCTAATTTTAGAACATATATAGTATATTCTAAAATATTGGTTTTATCAAATTCTTATGCTAAGTTTATGGACTCCGGTTGAGGAGAATATATAGTTTCTAATTCTTTACCATTTTTTTCTAATTATATTAGTTCTTTTATAGTAAAATATCAGTTTAATGGGATTAAGATTTTCTTATTGAGTTTTATTTTTATTGGATTAATATTGATATTTATATAACCTAGGTAATTAAAATATAATATAATATTGAAGCTATTAATTTAGGATTAGTAAATCCTCTTAGGTACTTATAAAATATAAATATTTATTTTATCATTGAAAATGAAATGTTTTTGTTTAAACTATATAAGTAAGAGAATAAACGGATTTTAACCGCTTTAAAAGATAGTTAGCAGCTTCTTTTAGTTATCAACATTCTCTTTTAATTGGATTAATAAATTAATCAATTATTTCATTAACAATGAAATGCCTCTATTTGGCTTCAATTAATAGATAAGGAGGCATGCCTCTAATATTAGGTCGAAACTAATTGTAAATTTTACTTCATTATCTTGAGAAAGGCTAAATATTATAGCGTCTTTTAATTGCAATTTAAATGTTAATCATTAACTGCTCTCCCTATTTAGATCATTCGAGTACACCATTATTTCATTCATAATATAATCCTAATAATAAAATAATGATAAAAGCTATAATTGTTAATAATCATATTCTTGTTATATTTCATTTTATAGTAATAATAACTGGTAAAATGATAGCAATTTCAATATCAAAAATTAAAAATAGAACAGCTAATAAAAAGAATTGGATTGAAAAAGGGGATCGAGGGGAATTTATAGGGTCAAACCCACATTCGAAAGGAGATATTTTTTCTCGGTCTATGATTGATGATTTAGAGATTACTGCACATAATATTATTAATACCATTGATAAAATAAATGCTATAATTGACGAGATTAATACTAATGTAATTATCTTTTCTTAATTTAAGATCTTTTGATTGGAAGTCAAATATATTAATTATACTAAAAAGATTATCTTCCTCATCAGTAAATAGAAATATAAAGAAATAATCATACAACATCTACAAAGTGTCAATATCATGCTGCTGCTTCAAATCCAAAGTGATGATTTCTTGAAAAATGACAAGCTAAGTGTCGTAATAGACATACAGCTAAGAAAATAGTTCCGATTATTACATGAATTCCATGGAATCCTGTAGCTATAAAAAAACAAGACCCATAAACTGAATCTCTAATGCAGAATCTAGATTCAATATATTCATAAGCTTGTAAAATAGTAAAATAAATACCTAGAGTTACTGTTAAAGTTAATCTTTTAGTTACTTGACTAAATTTATTTTCTATAATTCTATGGTGAGCTCATGTTACTGTTAGTCCTGAGCATAGTAGAATTATCGTATTAAGTAAGGGAATTTCTATGGGATTAAATACTTGAATTCCCTTAGGGGGTCAAGTTATACCAATTTCCACCGTAGGTGCTAGTCTTCTATGGAAAAACCCTCAGAAGAAAGAGATGAAGAAAAAAATTTCAGATACAATAAATAAGATTATACCAATTTTTAATCCATTTGTCACCTTAATTGTATGTATACCTTGATATGTTGCTTCTCGAACAATGTCTCGTCATCATTGGATTATTGTTAATAATAAAATAATAATTCCTAAAGTAAATAAGTATATATTATTTATATGGAATCATACTACTATTCCTGTAGTTAATGTTATAGCACCAATAGAACCAGTTAAAGGTCATGGGCTATAATCTACTAAATGATAAGGGTGGTTCTTTTGTGATTTCATATTATACTTCTCTAGTATAAAGTGTTCTAAGGACTGAAAACACATAAGCTTGAATTATTGCAACTGCTGTTTCAAAGATTATTAATAATACTTGAATGCTTATGATAATTGGAATTAATATATTATTAACGCTAATAGAGGTATTCCCTAATAATCTCATTAATAGATGCCCTGCAATTATATTGGCAGTTAATCGTACTGCTAATCTACCAGGGCGGATTAGATTACTAATAGTTTCAATTAAAACTATAAATGGTATAAGAATTGTAGGAGTACCTGTAGGTACTAAGTGTGTGAATATATGATTAGTGTTATTAATTCATCCAAATAATATGATTCTTAATCATAAAGGCAATGCTAATGTTATTGTGAATACTAAATGACTTGATCTAGTGAATACATAAGGTAATAACCCTATAGCATTATTAAAAATAATAAAAGTAAAAAGGGTAATTATTATTAAGGTAGCACCTTTATTAGTAACTCCTAATAATAATTTAAATTCTTCATGTAATTTACTTATAATATTAATCATAAGTACGTTAATTCGGTTTGGTAATAATCAAAATCTTATCGGAATTATAATAATTCCAATATAAGTTCTAATCCAGTTTATTGAAAATACTATTCTTGTTGATGGGTCAAATGTTGAGAATAAGTTAGTTATCATTTTCAATTAATTTGTTTAATAAAATAGTTCCATCTCTCATCCCCCACAGTTTTTTGTGTTATATGGTAAATGATAGTTTTTATAATAATAAAGGATAAAATAAATATTATAAATAAAATTTCTCAATATAAAGGAGCTATTTGTGGTATTAAGAGTTATATATAAATATATTTTTAACTTGACAAGTTAATGTTTTTGTTTAAACTAAACCCTTTAAGGCCATTAAGAGTATTTATAATTACTATAATTTGGTTTAAGAGACCAATGCTTAGTTTTCAGCCACTTAATGAAGACTTTAATCATGAAATAAAATTCTTTATTGTTGTTCTTTCTACTACGATAGGTATAAATCTATGATTGGCTCCACAGATTTCAGAACATTGTCCGTATATAAGTCCAGGTCGTTCGATGTTGATAGTTCCTTGATTTAATCGTCCTGGTACGGCGTCAATTTTAATTCCTAGTGCTGGTACTGCTCATGAATGGATTACATCAGCAGCTGTTACTAGTACTCGAATTTGAGAGTTTATTGGTAATACTGTTCGATTATCCACATCTAATAATCGGAAATTATCTGCACTTATTTCATTTGATGGTAATATGTAAGAGTCAAATTCTACTTCTTGGAAGTCTGAATATTCATATTTTCAATATCATTGGTGACCAATTACTTTTAGTGTTATTAAGGGGTTATGAATTTCGTCAATTATATAAAGTAATCGTAAGGATGGTAATGCAATAAAGATTAGTGTTACTGCTGGCAATATTGTTCAAACTAATTCAATTGTTTGCCCTTCTAATAAATATCGATTAATATATTTATTTGTTAATAATGTTATTATAATATAGGCTACTATAGTAGTAATTATCACTAAAATTATTATAGTGTGATCATGAAAGAATGTTAATTGTTCTATTATAGGTGAATTTGCATCTTGTAATGAAAGAGTTCCATATGTTGCTATTTCTAACAAAAGATTGATATCTTTATTTATGAAGTTTAAGTTCATTGCACTAATCTGCCATATTAGATATAAGTTAATAATTGGTAATTCTGCATATGAATGTTCAGCAGGAGGTGTTTTTTGTAATCATTCAATTCTTGATGTTATATTATTTGGGTAGATAACCTTTCGTATTGAAGTTATTCTTTCTCAGATAATTATGATAAATACTATAATACTGACAATAGATAATGTGGATCCAATTGATGAAATAATGTTTCATCCTATAAATCTGTCAGGATAATCTGAATATCGTCGAGGTATTCCAGCTAATCCTAAGAAGTGTTGAGGGAAGAATGTTATATTTACTCCGATAAATATCATGAAGAATTGAATTTTTAGTCATTTAGGATTTATTGTTAATCCTGTAAATAGTGGAAATCATTGAATAAATCTTCCTATAATTGCGAATACGGCTCCTATTGATAAAACATAATGGAAGTGGGCTACCACATAATAGGTGTCGTGTAAAATAATATCAATTGATGAATTGGCTAAAATTACTCCTGTTAATCCTCCAATGGTAAATAAAAATACAAATCCTAATGCTCATAAAATTGATGGTGAATAATTTATTTTTATTCCATGTAAAGTAGCTAATCATCTGAAAATTTTAATTCCTGTAGGGACAGCAATAATTATTGTTGCTGATGTAAAGTATGCTCGAGTGTCTACATCTATACCTACAGTGAATATGTGATGTGCTCATACAATAAATCCTAATAAACCAATAGCTAGTATAGCATAAATTATTCCTAATGTTCCGAAAGTTTCTGTTTTTCCTCTTTCTTGTCTAATAATATGGGAAATTAGTCCAAATCCTGGTAAAATTAAAATATAGACTTCGGGATGTCCAAAGAATCAAAATAGATGTTGATATAAAATGGGATCCCCTCCCCCAGATGGGTTAAAGAATGATGTATTAAAATTTCGATCTGTTAATAATATTGTAATGGCTCCAGCTAATACGGGCAATGATAAAAGTAGTAGTAGTGCTGTAATTCTTACTGATCATACAAATAATGGAATTCGTTCAGGTGTTATACCTGTTGATCGTATATTGATAATAGTGGAAATAAAATTAATAGCTCCTAAGATGGAGGAAACTCCTGCTAAATGTAAAGAAAAGATAGCAATATCTACTCTTGGTCCTCTATGGGCTGTATTTCTTGATAGAGGAGGGTATACAGTTCACCCTGTTCCTACCCCCATTTCTACTATTCTAGATACTATTAATATAGTTAGGGAAGGTGGTAATAGTCAAAATCTTATATTATTTATTCGTGGGAATGCTATATCGGGTGCTCCAATTATTAGAGGTACTAATCAATTTCCGAACCCTCCAATTATGATGGGTATAACTATGAAGAAAATTATTACGAAGGCATGGGCTGTTACAATAACATTGTAGATTTGATCATCTCCAATAAAGGTTCCAGGTTGTCCTAGTTCAATTCGAATAATTCATCTTATAGCTGTTCCTACTATCCCTGCTCATATCCCAAATAGAAAGTATAAAGTTCCAATGTCTTTGTGGTTAGTTGAATATAATCATTTGTTCAAATAGATAAGATGACTGAATTATAGGTGATAAATTGTAAATTTATTTATGGTTAAATAACCTCTTATCAATTAAGCTTTATAGTCAAAATAATGATATTAGATTGCAAATCTATTGGTGAAATTCATTTCTAAAGCTTATGAAATTTTTCATATTTATAACTTTGAAGGTTATTAGTTTTATTAACTTAAAACTTTAAAATAAATTTATAATTAAAATAAAGGGCAGACTAAAATTTACTATTATTATGGTAAATAATATGTTTGGATTTGATTTAATTATAATTCATTTATTTATGGTAGAGAATGTTATTATTATTAAGGTTATAGTTCGTATATAATAGAATAGTCTTAATAGTCTACATGTAACTATAATTAATAGTATCATAATTAAATTATTATTTATTATAGTTTGAATAACTAGTCATTTTGGTAAAAATCCTAAGAAAGGGGGTAATCCTCCTAATCTCAATATAGATACTATATAATTTATTTTCTCTATTATGGTAACATTAAGATTATTAATTTGATTAATATGGATTAAGTTATATTGATGGAATATCCAACATATAATTATAATTATTATAGAATAAATCATTAAGTAAATTAATCAATTATTTTTAGTTTTAACTATTATTATTATTCACCCTAAATGATTAATAGATGAGTAAGCTATGATTTTTCGTAAAGATATTTGATTTAATCCTCCTAATGTTCCTACAATAACTGATAGAATGATAGAGGAGTATATAATTACATTATTGGTGTTTAAGTTATTAATTATTATTATAGGTGCTATTTTTTGTCATGTTATAATAACTACTCCTGTAATTCAATTTATTTTAGTTAAGATTTCAGGTAATCATATATGGAATGGGGCTGCTCCTAATTTAATTAATAATCTAATTAATGTTAAGTTATTAAATATTTCATTTATAGTCATATTTAATATAATAATTGAAAATATTAATAATATACTTCTTGCTCTTTGTGTTAATAAATAAATTATTATTCTTTCAGAGGACAATTTATTATTATAGTTTATTAATGGGATGAAGGCTATTAGATTAATTTCTAATCCTATCCATATTCTAATTCAATTATTAGAGGATAAGACTAAAATAGTTCCAATTATTATAATTAGTCAAAATAATCTTTTACTTTTTAATATGTAGGAGGAAGGAGATTATAACTCCTATGGGTAGGGTATGAACCTAATAGCTTAATATTAGCTTATCTTCCTATATAATAGTGTATGATGCACGTTAAGTTTTGATCTTAAAAGATATAGTTTAATTCTATATTATATAAATATGATGATATACTTTTTTTAGTTAGTGGAGCAATTTCTTATTAATAAGAGTATATTTATACTTGATCTATTCTATCAAAATAGTCCTTTATTCAGGCATCTTATT